CTTTTTCTTGTCACTGTAGAACCGTGTACCATAGATTAGAGAAAAATGTGAATTTGACGGGTTGTTTTCTAATAATTAATAATAAAAATTCATAAAAGAGATTAGCCTATTCCCCGAATTCACAATTCAATTAGATGCGAAATTTAACTCCCTCCCCTTCGTACTTGTAGAATAAGAGTTTTTTGTTGAAATCTTTTTTTCATTTTAAGGAATTGCTTAGTTGTCCAGAAACAAGTACTGGCAGTAGAGAATATTCGAGAGAACAGCGAAAAAATAATTGTAAGAATCAATATTCTGAATGTGTGTATTCTTGTTCTTGTATTCGATGCAAAAGGTTTTTCTTGATTTTCTTGATACTTAATTAAACTACAAAGAGGTTTTTTTTTTTAATATGGAAAGAAAAAAAAGTAAAAGATATTATAAAGAAAAATAGAGGGTTACTTTTCGTTCTAAAATATAAAAAAAAAATGGATTCGATACAAATAAATAACAAATAAATAAATAAACTAAAAGAAGTGATCAACATAGAAATGATTTTCCAATTTTATTCCGTAGCGATTTACATAGTGATTTGATTCAAAGACAGTTTCTTTGAATGAAGTTATACAACACAGTTTTTCTAATATATTATTATTTTAATATTTCAATTTAGTTTGTTCTTTTATTTTTCAAGAGTTGTCCAATGAATCTTTTGATTCGGAGATAGGATAGGTAGATTTTTAGATGATGAGTTGATTTCTTTTTCTACTTATATCGCTCTTTTTTTTTTCGAGTGTTGTCTATAATCTATAATGATAATGATTGATAAATGATTAATAAATAAAAAACTTTCAATTGGTATTTTTGCTTATCTTCGTATCTTTAAAAAATTGAATTTAGGAAAGTATTTTACAAATATATGGATAAAAAAAAATAGTTTATTTAGTTCCTTCATGCCCACTCTAACTAGTTATTTTGGTTTTCTGTTAGTAGCTTTAACTATAACTTTAGTTCTATTTATTAGTCTGAGCAAGATACGACTTATTTGAAATTAATTGAATGAACAATTCATAAAAAAAAAAAGAATTTTTTTTTGCAGTATTCCATTTTCTAGTTCCTTACCGTGTCAATTTCCAATTCTTGGTTATTGAGATTTATGGGCAATATGCATTAATATTTAAGGATAGATATTACCTCCTTTTTCCTCTTTTCAAACAAATTGAAATGATTGAAGTTTTTCTATTTGGAATCGTCTTAGGTCTAATTCCTATTACTTTGGCTGGATTATTCGTAACTGCTTATTTACAATACAGACGTGGTGACCAGTTGGATCTTTGATTAATTAATACCCTTTTTTTTTGACCTCCTCCTTTTTTTAATCCACAGGAGGTCAAATTAAGATTGATGTTCAAGCTTTTCCCTAAAATTTTTGACTTAACAAAACAAGAATGGAATCACGCTCTGTAGGATTTGAACCTACGACATTGGGTTTTGGAGACCCATGTTCTACCGAACTGAACTAAGAGCGCTTTTTTATTACAAAAAAGAAAGCTGTAAGTAAAAAGATTCTTTTTTTTTGACTCCACTACATCTTGAATGCCTATACTATCTCATATATAAACTATATTATATATAAATATATATTATATATAAATATAATAAATAATAATATGATATTAAAGAATATCATATTAATTTATGATTAGGTATGCCTAATTTTAATTGATCTCAATTGATCCCTTGTTATTGTATTGCTCAGAGGCGAAGTAATAAGTAGGGATGACAGGATTTGAACCCGTGACATTTTGTACCCAAAACAAACGCGCTACCAAGCTGCGCTACATCCCTTTCAATTGGTCTACAATGTCATTGTAGAGAATCCCTGTCTTGTTTTCCACATACTTATTTCATTTCATTTTCTCCATTGAGATACATAACTTATCTTGCCATTTCTTCTTTGTTTTTTGTCTCATATCATATAACATATAATACATATAATAATAAACTTATATACATATGAAAAAATAGGAAACCCGCCGTAAATTTCGTGAATGCCCAGACGGAAAGAGACGTATTTTGTTCTTTTAAGAAAAGAAGAGGAAAATCTTATCTATCAAATTATTGTACATTTCTCAATTTGAATTAAGAATTCCGCGTACAAAACAAATGCGAGTGTCCTTTAATTTAACTACATATATACATCTGATCATATATGTATTGCCGTTATGTATTACAATAAAGAATACAGAAGGAGGATTTTTTATGCGAGATCTAAAAACATATCTATCCGTAGCGCCAGTAATAAGTACTCTATGGTTCGGGTCTTTAGCAGGTCTATTGATAGAGATCAATCGTTTTTTCCCGGATGCTTTGACATTCCCTTTTTTTTCATTCTAGTTATTAACACGGGGGGGTGAAGAAACTTAGAGACACAATTTAATATCTCTGACTACTACCCCCTTTTTTCTAATTCGAATAAGTTAGAAAAGAGAAAGAATAAAAGTGGATTCAACCTCAGCCAAACACGAAACTGGGTTCAAACTTCAAGTAAATTTACTTTAATTAAATCTTTAATTAAATTAAGAGAACAGAAGTGGAAATGCGGTTAGGGCAACAATATCATACAAGAAGTTGAAATAAAATAGAAAGACTGTACTTCTATTCTAATCTAAACTTCTAATCTAAATATACTTCTAATGTAAATATAATTTAATGTAAATATAATTTTTAATCATTGTATTACTTCTTTTTACTATTACTATTTTTTACTATTACTATATTGGCGGCAACAAAATCTTTCATAATTTGATTTCGAGTTAGTAACTTGTATTTTTTCCTTCTTTTCTTCTTCGTTTCGGATAGGAAAATAGAAGAGTTGAGTGAATAAAAACCAAAAGGAGGTTCATGGCCAATGGTAAAGACGTCCGAATAAGGGTTATTTTAGAATGTACCAGTTGTGTTCGAAAGAGTGTTAATAAGAAATCAATAGGCATTTCTAGATATATTACTCAAAAGAATCGACACAATAGGCCTAGTCGATTGGAGTTGAGAAAATTCTGTCCCTATTGTTACAAACATACAATTCACGGGGAGATAAAGAAATAGATGGAATCGATCAACTGCGTGTGACTTTTACAAGGAAGATGAAAAATGACATATTGACATATCATATATTAGCATATCATATGTTAATATATATATTTAAATAGAAATAAGCAAAATCCTATTTCTTAATTCGAAATCATTAGCATTTTTGATCCGATCAAAGGAAATAGGATTCTCGAAAAAAGGAATAAAATAAACAAGCCATGGATAAATCCAAGCGACTTTTTCTTAAGCCCAAGCGATCTCTTCGTAGGCGTCTGCCCCCGATTGGATCGGGGGATCGAATTGATTATAGAAACATGAGTTTAATTAGTCGATTTATTAGTGAACAAGGAAAAATATTATCTAGACGGGTGAATAGATTGACTTTAAAACAACAACGATTAATTACCATTGCTATAAAACAAGCTCGTATTTTATCTTCATTACCCTTTCTTAATAATGAAAGACAATTTGAAAAAAACGAGTTGGTCGCTCGAACTACGGGTCTTAGAACCAGAAAAAAATAGGCTTACTCTTTAATTGAATAATTGAATCAAAATTTCAATTCGAACTCAAACGTCGGTTGATGTTTTGTTCGAGAAAAATCCAGGAATACAGATTTGATTGTCGTGTCGTAAAAAAAACGAATTGGGTAAAGTAAATAAAAAAATAAATATTTTTTTTTTGAATGTTTTTGTTCAGTTTGACTACTTGATCATATTATGATCATATTTTATTATACTTATTTCTATTCTACCTTCCCGGAATTCATTTTCCAAGTAATTCCATGTCAAAGTCAAACATTCCGAAGTATTCTTTCCAATCTCCTTATTTTATCATGTCATTGGAAATCAGATAAAGGCAATTCCTATTTAATATAGCTAGTTGTGCAAGTATTTTACGATTAAGAAGCAACTGTCTCTTGTACAGATTGTTTATTAATGTACTATAACTATAGGATACTGCATTCTCGCGAATTGCTGCATTTATACGAGTGACCCATAAACACCGAAAATTTCTTTTGTGCCTATCTCTATCCCGATAGGCCGAAAACAAAGCTTTTATTCTTTGTTGAATAATAGTTCGAGTAAGTCTTGAATGAGCCCCACGAAAGCTTGATGTGAATAAACGAATTTTTGTTCTACGCCTCCGAGCTATATATCCTCGTCTAATTCTGGTCATTGAATAAACGAAACTTTGATAAATAACTAATCGATTTCCTTTCTTTCAGTTATTCTTTTTCCCTTTTCTAGAATAACAAAACGGATTCTTCCAATGTATAAAATAAGAATTCCAACGGCTTTTGCTACTCTAACCTTCCCAACCACTATTTTTTCTTTTTTTTTTTATAAGCATTTCGCCTTGAAATAAGAAATCTTATTGGTACTAGGTATCAAACAAAAATAACAAAAATATAGTAAATAAAAATAAGTAGTAATTAAGTAGTAAATAGAAATGGATAAATAAATAGTGGGTTCCATCGTTTCTATGGTTATTTCTTAAACGGCGAGGTCCTCTCTATACACCGGAGCCCCTTACTTGATCGAATCAATGCTATTGTTAACTTGTACAGTTTACACTTTTTGGCTCTACCCATGAATTCCCCAGTAGTAGGTCTTTCACAACGAGATCCGTTTTTACAGTAACGGTATTTAATTATGTGGATTAGCTGATTAGCTGACCTTGTTAGTCCGTTCTTGCAAGAGTAGAGGCATCCATTTTCGGCTTTTTAATTTAAATAAGATTTGCCCTGCTTAACAGATAATCATTTGCTACCAATGGGGAATTCTTTCGCATTTTCAATTGAAAATTGAGGTAATTGAATTTGCACCAATAGAAACCATAAATTTGATACACAATAGAAGCATATTCTAGATCTTTTTTTTTTCATTTTAGATAGTGAAGGGGAGTCTTCCATTCTATCCTATTCATCGGTACTGATCACGGATAGTGGAAAAATTCTTTCTTTTGTCCCAACCCACAATCTGAAATCTGAACGAGTCGCACATACACCCTAGTACATGTCCCTCGGCGCTGAGGGCATCCCCCGAGAGCGGGGGATTTGGTGACATTTCTGATTGGCTGTCTTGTGTTTCTAATAAGTTGTTTAATAGTTGGCATGTTGAATCGTATGCATAATGGGCTGGTTTAGATCGATCCTAACCGGATGATTATGAATTCTTTCTATATTCATATTCTATTTTAATATTTTATTAAATATTAAAATTAATAAAATTCAAATTAATAGAATATGAAACCTCGGTAAGAAACTAAAATCTCAAATCGCGATTTGTGTGAAATTCCTGCTATTTTTTATGCAACTGCTACAAGATCAACAATTCCATGAACTTGGGCTTCTGCTGCTGACATAAAAACATCCCTTTCCATGTCTTCAGATACAACCCATAAGGGTTTGCCTGTTCTTTGTGCATAAACCCTTGTGAGGATTTCGCGCAGTTTCAGTAGTTCTTCCGCTTCCAGGACAAATTCTCCTATTTGTGCTTCATAAAAAGCAGCAAAAGGTTGATGGATCATTACCCTGATGATATAAGATAATGATAATAAAGGGTTACTTTATCTCGCATAAGAAGGTCACGAGAAGAGATAAAGAATAAAAAAAAAGATAGAATTGAACAACCGTACAGGCATTGCTTGTGCATTGCATACGGCTCTACAAGAGAATTCACTTTTACCGAAGAAAAATAGAGAGTCTACAAAGCCTAGGTCGGTAAATGATACAATGACCACCCTTTCCTTGGGAGGAATTAAGAAAAACAAAATACTATGGTGGCTCCGTTGCTTTATTTCATCGGTGATTTAGCAATCCCAAAGTTTCTTTTTTTTTTCAAATAAAAAAAAAAGAAAAAAGAATATAATCTTTTTTTTTTGTCCTCTTTCATAATTCATAATAATATAAATAGCATTAAGAACCTTCTGGTGTGAAAACAAAAAAAAAGTTTGTGACACTGAAATAGGCTCCCGATAAAATCGGAACTACCCCTAATATCTCATACTACTCTTTCAATACATAATCTAATGTTAAAACGAAATAAAAAAAATTTCTTATATTGAATTCGAAATGCCATGCTATTATTACTTAATATTCATATTTCATATGGCGAAGGCATAGTTTTCTTTTTTCTTTCAAATAAAATAAAAACTCATTGGCGCCAAGCGTGAGGGAATGCTAGACGTTTGGTAATTTTTCCTCCGACCAGGATAAAAGATCCCATTGAAGCGGCTAATCCCATGCATACTGTTTGTACATCTGGTCGCACAAATTGCATAGTATCATAAATAGCTATTCCGGGTATTACCCATCCGCCAGGAGAGTTGATAAACAAATACAAATCTTTGATCTCACTTTCTGTACTGAGATATACCATAAGACCGATAAGTTGATTCGAGATCTCACTATCAATATCTTGACCTAAAAAAAGTAATCTTTCTCGATAAAGTCGGTTGATTAGGATCAAATTCTATCCCTTAGGAACCGTACATGCACCTTTTGATGCATACGGTTCATCAAAAATCGCGAAAAAAAGAATCAATATGTAGATCCCATTTAACGAATAACGAAGGGGTTTTTTCTCCATTTTTCAAGAAAGATGGTTTTTTTACCCGTTTACCTATAATAAAAAAAAATTCATTAAACTTATCAAACTAACTTCTCATTGATGTATTCTTTCATCGGGATCCAATTCAAATCACGATAACATTCTCTTGTTCCTGAGTGGGCTTCTTTAATTCTTTTAGGTTTGTGCTCTACTCCGAGTAAAGATCTGCCCGATTTGGATTTGCACATATAGGGCAAATGCCCCCAATACCGTGTCTTTTTGCTACAACTTCCTTTTTTTTTTCAATTCATTTCACGCCTTCCACAAAATATTTGACGTATTTATCAAATTATTCGATTGATTATGATTAGTAGTTTTAAATTACTCCTATTTCTAATTTATAAAATTTATAAATAGAATATGATACAAATAGTAATCATGGATATAGTACTAATTGGGTTTTTCTAAGCGGAGCCTGGATACTTCATTTTATTGGTCCAAACAAGCTAACCATAAATTATTCTAATTGATAATATTAATCTGAATACCTCCAAAGCATAGATCTAATTGCACTTTATTGCCACTTCACGCTCTAATTTTTGGATGATTTAATCAATCCTTCTTTGGTGAAACAGAGGATATCTCGATCGGGGTAGAGAACGGGGAAATCCCATAATGACCCAATGTCTCTGACAAGTCGCACTATACGTCAATCCAATTTGAACTATCCTCTCCGGGATTTCGAAAAGGGACTTTTGGAACACCAATAGGCATTAAATGAAATAAAAAAAAATGAAGTACTCTATTTCACTTTGATGTGAAAGCGTAACAATGAATTTATTGTCTTAAATGAATTTATTGTCTTAATAATATCTTAATAATATTATATGAATTTATTGTCTTAATAATATTATATTGGATATTGGCTTTTATTTTATTATTTTTTCTATTTTCTTTATTTTTTTGTTTTATTTTATTTGTTATTTGCGCAGATTCGATAAGTTCATAACATAAAAAAAAAGAAGACAAAATGAATAAAGTAAAATTCTTACGAATAGGCTTTTTGAATGATGAACAAATCCGTATGCATTCGCTCATCTAAAATGGAGTCAACCTCCCATTGCGTATTGGTACTTATCTGGTATAGAATAGATCTGCTTCTCTTTGTTCCTACAAACAGAATTGTGACATTCTGACTAAAATACTAAAAAAAAAATGGAATCCTTTCTCCGAGATAATCCACTGAAAAAGGGAGGTCCATAACATAGTTTTTTCCAGTGCAATAAAGTTACATAGTGTCTATCTTTCGTTGATAAGGGGGTATTCCATGGGTTTGCCTTGGTATCGTGTTCATACCGTCGTATTGAATGATCCCGGTCGTTTGCTGGCTGTCCATATAATGCATACAGCTTTGGTTGCTGGTTGGGCCGGCTCGATGGCTCTATATGAATTAGCAGTTTTTGATCCTTCTGACCCCGTTCTCGATCCAATGTGGAGACAAGGTATGTTCGTTATACCCTTCATGACTCGTTTAGGAATAACCAATTCATGGGGTGGTTGGAGTATTACAGGAGGAACTATAACGAATCCGGGTATTTGGAGTTATGAAGGTGTGGCTGGGGCGCATATTGTGTTTTCTGGCTTGTGCTTTTTGGCAGCTATCTGGCATTGGGTGTATTGGGATCTAGAAATCTTTTGTGATGAACGTACAGGAAAACCTTCTTTAGATTTGCCCAAGATCTTTGGAATTCATTTATTTCTCTCAGGAGTGGCTTGTTTTGGGTTTGGTGCTTTTCATGTAACAGGATTGTATGGTCCTGGAATATGGGTGTCTGATCCTTATGGGCTAACCGGAAAAGTACAATCTGTAAATCCAGCGTGGGGTGTGGAAGGTTTTGATCCTTTTGTTCCGGGAGGAATAGCCTCTCATCATATTGCAGCAGGGACATTGGGCATATTGGCGGGCCTATTCCATCTTAGTGTCCGCCCGCCCCAACGTCTATACAAAGGATTACGTATGGGAAATATTGAAACCGTGCTTTCCAGTAGTATCGCTGCTGTCTTTTTTGCAGCTTTTGTTGTTGCTGGAACTATGTGGTATGGTTCAGCAACTACCCCCATTGAATTATTTGGTCCCACTCGTTATCAATGGGATCAAGGATACTTCCAGCAAGAAATATATCGAAGAGTTGGTACTGGGCTGGCTGAAAATCAAAGCTTATCCGAAGCTTGGTCTAAAATTCCTGAAAAATTAGCTTTTTATGATTACATCGGAAATAATCCGGCAAAGGGTGGATTGTTCAGAGCAGGTTCAATGGATAACGGGGATGGAATAGCTATTGGGTGGTTAGGACATCCTCTATTTAGAGATAAAGAAGGGCGTGAGCTTTTTGTACGTCGTATGCCTACTTTTTTTGAAACATTTCCGGTTGTTTTGGTAGACGGAGACGGAATTGTTAGAGCCGATGTTCCTTTTCGAAGGGCAGAATCGAAGTATAGTGTTGAACAAGTAGGTGTAACTGTTGAGTTCTATGGTGGTGAACTAAATGGAGTCAGTTATAGTGATCCTGCTACTGTGAAAAAATATGCTAGACGCGCACAATTGGGTGAAATTTTTGAATTAGATCGTGCTACTTTGAAATCCGATGGTGTTTTTCGTAGTAGTCCAAGGGGTTGGTTTACTTTTGGACATGCTTCGTTTGCCCTGCTCTTCTTCTTCGGACACATTTGGCATGGCTCTCGAACCTTGTTTAGAGATGTTTTTGCTGGTATTGATCCAGATTTAGACGCTCAGGTGGAATTTGGAGCATTCCAAAAACTTGGAGATCCAACTACAAGAAGACAAGTAGTTTGATACAACATTAATCCCTTATTTTTCGTCTCTATTTTCTTTTTGTAATTTGACATAGGGTACTGGGGACATCTTGATTTGAATCGCCGCCTTTTCTTTGTCTTGACTCTTGCTCTTTTTTTATCCGGGAACGCTCTAAATAAACAGATATGGAAGCTATAATTGTAAACCACGATTGAATCTATGGAAGCATTAGTTTATACATTCCTCTTAGTATCGACTCTAGGAATAATTTTTTTCGCTATCTTTTTTCGAGAACCGCCTAAAGTTCCAACTAAAAAGGTGAAATGATTTTTCATTATCTTAATTGAAGTAATGAGCCTCCCAATCTTGGGGGGCTCATTACTTCAACTAGTCCCCGTGTTCCTCGAATGGATCTCTTAGTTGTTGAGAGGGTTGCCCAAAAGCAGTATATAAGGCATACCCAGTAAAACTTACAAGTAAACCAGATATAGAGATGGCGACTAGGGTTGCTGTTTCCATTATTATATAATAATAAAAAAATAATAATTTCCAGACCACAATG